TTTATATTGGAACGGGCATTTATATACCTACCTCGATTAGAGTGCTAATTTGAGTATTGAAAATGCGATAAATTAAAATAATAAACTAGGGAGAAGCGTGTTAAAAATGATGGTGAGTATATAAGAGGGGGGGGGGGATATATAATATAATTTATGTCCTGTTACCATTGACTGCCATGCCCATGCCTATCATTATGGTGATGCTCAAGATGCAGTTAAGTCCAGCTACAATTGATGCTCCGGGTCAGGGCCTCAGACGGCCATAGCTGAGTCCAAGCATCCCCCAAAATAAAAAAATACCAAATGTATGACACCACAGTTATGTGTGAGCATGGGCTGATTAGTCATTAGTCCATCGAGATGTCTTATTTAAGGGGAAAGAGTGGGCGATTTTAGGTGAGATGGCCCTGAAGAAAGAACCAGATGTCTGATAAAATTCATTAAATAGCTACCCCCACGATTCATGGGCCCGGAGCGAGAAGAGGGATCCCTGCCAAGCGGGTTGCTGGTTTCACGCGGCATGGTGATTAAGCTCGTGATCTAGTGGAGGGGATACGCATGTTGACAGGGATTGATTTGACATAAATGTGCTATGTACGATCAATAATGAAATGTACTATGTACTATCAATGAACGTATGTACTCGCTTATATGCATGGGGCATTTAATATAATGTACTATATACATATTATGTCATTATTACATTAATATAATGTACTATATACATGATATGTTCTTATTACATATGTAATGTACTATATACATATTATGTCCTCTACCATAGCTAGTGTGGTGTGGTTACATTTTAAGTATGTCTGCGTGTTGTGTGTTTCACACAGTTTGTGTGATTAATTAGTGTTGATTTGTAATTTTGGGCTTGGGTGCAAAGCTTGTGTTAGGTTATTGAAAGTTTTTGCAAAATTAATACTGGTAAGGCTCTTGAAGTTTGTGGTGCTATATTAATAGTGTTCAGGGAATAGTTTAAATAGAACTTCAGCTTTGGGAGTTGATGGTGGGGCAGTTGCTTCTTCCTTGAGTCTTGGGGAGGTTAGTTGTTCTCCTTTACTGGTTTACAAGACCAGTGTATTTAATATACTACAAAGACCTGTCTTCATTTTAGGAAATTATTTTCGATTATACTAGTCACTGGTATTAGTACTAGGATAAGGAGGAAATATATGATGGATGCTAGTTGTCCGATGATGATGTATGGGTGTTCAACTGGTTGTCCTCCGATTCATGTAAGTGTTAGTAGGTCTGCTGCTAAGATTCAGAAGAGACATTGGCTTAATGGTCGGAATATTATGCTTCGTTGTTTGGATGTGTGTAGTAGGGGTATTAGTATAAGAACTAGGATTGAGAGTACTAGAGCTAGGACTCCCCCTAGTTTGTTGGGAATTGATCGTAAGATTGCATATGCGAATAGGAAGTATCATTCGGGTTTGATATGGGGAGGTGTGCTGAGTGGGTTTGCTGGAGTGTAGTTATCAGGGTCTCCGAGGAGGTCGGGTGCGAATAGTACTAGTAATATTAGGGTTAGGATTAGTAGTAGGGCGCCTAGGGTGTCCTTGATAGTGTAGTAAGGGTGGAATGGGATTTTGTCTATGTCTGATGAGATTCCTGTTGGGTTGTTGGATCCTGTTTCGTGGAGGAATAGTAAGTGGACAATAGCTAGTGCTGCAATAATAAATGGGAGGATAAAGTGGAAGGCGAAGAATCGGGTTAGGGTTGCTTTATCTACTGAAAAGCCTCCTCAGATCCATTCAACTAGGCTGGTGCCAATATAAGGGATTGCTGACAGGAGGTTTGTGATGACTGTTGCTCCTCAGAATGATATTTGTCCTCATGGTAATACATAGCCCATGAATGCTGTGGCTATTACCGTGAATAGGAGAATTACTCCGATGTTTCATGTTTCTAGGAAGGTGTATGACCCGTAGTATATCCCCCGTCCTACATGTATATATAAGCAAATGAAAAATATTGAGGCTCCGTTTGCATGTATGTATCGGATGATTCAGCCATAGTTTACGTCTCGACAGATGTGGGTGACAGAGGAGAATGCTGTTGTTGTGTCTGATGTGTAGTGTATGGCTAGAAATAAGCCTGTGAGGATTTGCAGAATCAGGCAGATTCCTAGAAGGGATCCGAAGTTTCATCATGATGAGATGTTCGATGGGGCTGGGAGGTCAATGAATGCGTTGTTTACAATTTTTATTAGTGGGTGGGATTTTCGAATGTTGGTCATTAGTGTTCTTATAGTTGAATGACAACGATGGTTTTTCATATCATTAGTCATGGTTAAATTCCATGTGAGAATAATGATAGTATACATTGTATTTATTTTGAGTATTATTTTTGTGATAGGTTTTGTAGGATTTTCTTCGAAACCTTCACCTATTTATGGGGGGTTAGGGTTGATTGTGAGTGGTGGGGTTGGTTGTGGTATTGTGTTAAATTTTGGTGGGTCCTTTTTAGGTTTAATAGTGTTTTTAATTTATTTGGGTGGTATGATGGTGGTATTTGGTTATACAACGGCTATGGCTACAGAGCAGTATCCTGAAGTTTGAGTTTCTAATAAAGTTGTCCTGGGGGCATTTATTACGGGCCTGTTGATGGAGTTACTTATGGTTTGGTATGTGTTGAAGGACAAGGAAGTAGAGATTGTGTTTGAGTTCAATGGTTTGGGTGATTGGGTAATTTATGATACGGGAGATTCTGGGTTTTTTAGTGAGGAGGCTATGGGGATTGCGGCTTTATACAGTTATGGGACTTGGTTGGTTATTGTGACTGGTTGATCTTTATTTATTGGGGTTGTAGTTATTATAGAAATTACTCGTGGAAATTAAATAGGATTATGCTGATAAGGATTGTGACTAAGAAGGAGAGGAAATATAGTTTAATCAGGCCTTTTTGATTTGTTACTATAATAGATATTTTTATTTGGATGAGTGAGATTGTTTTTGGTAGGATATTTTCCAGTCAGATTAAGTCTAGGAGAGAGGATGCAGATTTTTGGCTTATTGTTAGGTTAGCATAGGGGATTAGGCGGTGTATAATTGTGGGAAAGTATCCTAGTATGTTGGAGAATTTAAAGCTATTTGAAGGGTGGTAAAGTTTTAGGTTTTGGGTTATGCTGCTGATTTCCAGGGCTAGGATGAAGCCTAGGATTGTGATTATTAGGGCTGTTGTTTTTAGGTGAAAGGGTATGGTTATTTGGGGGACTGTTATTGGTGGTATGCTATTAGAGATAATGAATCCTGCGAAAAGGCTTCCGATTAGGAGGCGTTTGATAGAGTTGATTAGAAGGGGGTTATTTTCATTAATAATTACTAGGGTCGGGAAGCGGGGTTGTCCTAGAAGTGCGAAGAAGATAATTCGGGTGCTATAGATGGCTGTGAAAGAGGTGGCAATTAATGTTAATAAAAGGGCTCAGGCGTTGGTATACGACGTGTTAGCGGTTTCGATGATTAGGTCTTTGGAGTAGAATCCTGTGAGGAAGGGCACTCCTGTTAGTGCTAAGCTGCCAATAATGAGGGCTGTTGTGGTGAATGGTATGGCTTTGAATAGGCCGCCTATTTTTCGAATGTCTTGTTCATCATTTAGGCTGTGAATGATGGAACCGGAGCATATAAATAACATGGCTTTAAAGAACGCATGGGTGCAGATATGGAGGAATGCCAGATGGGGTTGGTTAATGCCAATTGTTACTATTATTAGGCCTAGTTGACTTGATGTGGAGAAAGCAATAATTTTTTTGATGTCGTTTTGGGTGAGGGCGCATATTGCCGTAAATAGTGTGGTGATGGCTCCTAGACATAATATGATGGATTGGATAAATTTGTTGTTTTCTGTTAATGGGTAGAAGCGGATTAATAGGAAGATGCCCGCTACTACTATTGTGCTTGAGTGGAGTAATGCTGAGACAGGGGTTGGGCCTTCTATTGCGGAGGGGAGTCATGGGTGTAGGCCAAATTGGGCGGATTTTCCGGTTGCAGCAAGTACTAGACCTAGAAGAGGCATATTAGAGTTGTCTGGATTTAGTGTAAAGATTTGTTGGAGGTCTCAGGCATTTAGATTAGTTAAAAATCATGCTATTGCTAAAATAAATCCAATGTCTCCAATGCGGTTGTATAGGATGGCTTGTAGGGCTGCTGTATTTGCATCTGCTCGTCCGTACCATCATCCAATGAGTAGGAATGATATGATTCCGACGCCTTCTCATCCAATAAATAACTGGAAAAGGTTGTTAGCGGTGACGAGGATTAGTATTGTGATGAGGAATATAAGTAAGTATTTGAAAAACTTGTTAATGTTGGGGTCTGAGTATATATATCACATTGAGAATTCTATGATGGACCATGTGACGAATAGTGCTACCGGGATAAATATTACTGAGAAGTAGTCTATTTTAAAGCTTAGTGATAGTTTAAGGGTTTGGATGGTTAGTCAGTGTCAGTTTGAAATAACTGCTTCCTGGCCCGTGTGGATAAATATTATTATTGGGATAGTGCTGGTAAAGAAGGCATATGAGATGGTTGTTTTTACGTATAGTGGGTAGTTAAGGGTTTTGTAAATGTTGGAGCTTGTTATTATTACGGGCATAGTTAGTAGGAGTAGGGTAATTAGTGTGAAGGAGGAAAATATATTTATTACTTTTATTTGGAGTTGCACCAATTTTTTGGTTCCTAAGACCAACGGATAACTGCTATCCTTTAAAAGTTCGAAAAAGCCATGCTGTTAGGCATGGGGTGTAGAGTTAGCAGTTCTTGCATACTTTTTCGGTAAATAAGAAGGTGGTGAGCTTCTATTATTAGATTCACAATCTAATGTTTTTTTAAACTATATTTACAGTACAGGGGACCTAGAATAATTTTTGGGTTTAGGGACAGAAGTAATAGGGGAATAATGTGCAGTGATATGAGTGCATTTTCTCGTGTGAAGGAGGGTGAGATGTTGTTGATATGGTAGGTGTGTTTGCCTCGTTGGGTTATGATAAGCATGTACAGGGAGTATAGGGCTGTAATTACTATATTTGTTCCTATTAAAATAATTGTTATGTTAGATCATGAGAAGGTTGATACGACTACAAAAAGTTCTCCGATTAGGTTGATTGTTGGGGGTAGAGCTAGGTTGGTTAGGCTTGCTAGGAGTCATCAAGTAGCTATTAATGGGAGGAGTGTTTGGAGTCCCCGGGCTAGGATTATGGTTCGACTGTGGATTCGTTCATAATTGGAGTTTGCTAAGCAGAAGAGTATGGAGGATGTAAGGCCGTGGGCAATTATTAGAGCAGTGGCTCCTATGTAGCTTCAGGGTGTTTGGATAAGAATTGCTACAATAACAAGTGCCATGTGGCTTACAGAGGAGTATGCGATGAGTGATTTTAGGTCTGTTTGGCGAAGGCAAATTGAGCTAGTTATGATTATGCCCCATAGAGATAATATAATGAATGGGTATGCTATAAATTCGGTTGTTGGGTTTAGGAGCAAAGTGATTCGTAGTATGCCATACCCTCCTAGTTTTAGCAGGATTGCTGCGAGGACTATGGAGCCTGCGATGGGGGCTTCTACGTGAGCTTTGGGAAGCCAGAGGTGGAGACCATATAATGGTATTTTTACTATAAAGGCCATTATACATGCTAACCACATGAAGACATTTGATCAAGAGTTTGGTACGGGCTGCACTCAATACTGTAATACCAGGAAGTTTAGAGTTCCTACCGTTTTTTGAATATAAAGTAATGCAACTAGTAGAGGCAGAGAGCCTGCTAGTGTATAGAACAAGAAGTAAAGTCCGGCGTTTAGGCGTTCTGTTTGGTTTCCTCATCGAGTAATGATAATGAGTGTTGGAATGAGTGTTGCTTCAAATAGAATATAGAACAAGATTAGTTCTATGGCTGTGAAAGTTATGATTAGGAATAGTTGTAGTAAGATTAGCATAGTAATAAATAGTTTTTTTCGAGTTAAGTTTTCCTTTGATAGGTGGTGTTGGCTGGCCATTAATATTAGGGGAAGAAGCCATATGGTTAGAATTAGTAGTGGGGTGGATAGAGAGTCGGAGAAGAATATTGGTGAGAAGTTAAGACTGTTATCGCCAAATTGGTTTATAAGTAATAGGCTTGTGAAGCTAATTAGTAGGCTATATATTGTAGGGTTAATTCAGATTATGTTGTTTTTTGATAATCAGGTTAGGGGTATAAGTATTGTTGTGGGAATAATATATTTTAGCATTGGAGTAGGTTCAGGTTTTGTACGTAATCAGTACCGTATGTGTTTGATACCATTACTAGTAGGGACAGCCCTAGTGCTGCTTCACAGGCCGCGAAGACTAGTAGGATAATGGGTATTATACTGGCCAGGGTAAAATGTGAGTTTAGAATTGTTAGGGCGGCTATGACGAATAGGGACAGTATTATTCCTTCTAGACATAAGAGCGAGGATATTAGGTGGGATCGGTATATTAATAATCCTGTGAGAGATACTGCAAATGCTATTATAATATTTATATATACTAGGGACATTTGGTAATTATGAGTTTGAGTCATAATCTAATGAGTCGAAATCATTCATTTTATTTTAAACTAAATACCATATTCGGTTCATTCTAATCCTTTTTGGGTTCACTCGTAAGCCAGGCTTGCAGCTAGTAGGAAAATTAGGAGTAGGGCTATGGTGAGTATTGTGTTTAGGTTAGTAGTTTGTGAAGCTCATGGTAGTGGTAGTAATAGTGCAATTTCTAGGTCGAATAGGAGGAATGTGATAGCCACCAAGAAGAATTTTATGGAGAAGGGGAGACGGGCTGATCCTATAGGGTCAAATCCGCATTCATATGGGCTTGTTTTTTCTGAGTATAAATTTAGTTGAGGGAGTCAGAATGCGATAATAACAAGTAATGTGGCTAGTGAAAAGTTAGTTAGTAGAGCCAGTATTAGATTTATTATTCTTTTTTGGGTTGGACCAAAACTAACTGATTGGAAGTCAGTTGTACTGATTAATACTAAAAGAATATGAGCCTCATCAATAGATGGATACATATAGGAAAAGTCACACTACGTCCACAAAGTGTCAATATCAGGCAGCTGCTTCAAAGCCGAAGTGGTGACTAGAGGTAAAGTGGAATTTTAGTTGGCGGAAAAAGCAGACAATTAAAAATGTGGATCCGATAATTACGTGGAGGCCGTGGAAGCCTGTGGCTACAAAGAAGGTCGAGCCATATACTCCGTCTGAGATAGTGAAGGGTGCTTCGTAGTACTCTGAGGCTTGTAACAGTGTAAAGTACACTCCTAGTGCAATAGTGATAAACAGGGCTTGTAATATGTGGTAGCGGTGTCCTTCTATTAGGCTGTGGTGGGCTCAGGTAATAGAGACTCCTGAGGCTAATAAGACGGAGGTGTTAAGTAGTGGGACTTCTAGGGGGTTGAGTGGGCGAATACCTGTTGGTGGTCAGCAGCCTCCTAATTCGGGTGTGGGAGCAAGGCTTGAGTGATAAAATGCTCAGAAGAATCCGGTGAAGAATAGAACTTCAGAGATAATAAAGAGGATTATTCCGTAGCGGAGACCTTTTTGGACGGCTGGGGTATGGTGTCCTTGAAAGGTGCTTTCTCGGATAATGTCTCGTCATCATTGGTATATTGTAAGTATGTTAGTTGTTAGGCCAAGCATTAGTAGAATTGTTGAGTTGAAGTGAAATCATATAGTTAGGCCGGATGTTATTAGCAGGGCGGACAGGGCTCCCGTAAGGGGTCAAGGACTTGGGTTTACTATGTGATAAGCATGTGTTTGGTGTGTCATTATGTGTTGTCATGTAAGTATAGGCTAACTAAGAGGGTAAATACATAGGCTTGAATTATGGCTACTGCGAATTCTAAGATTGTCAACAGGACCAGGATAATAAATGTGATGAAAGCTGTTGTGGTGCTAATGTTTATTAGTGCGAGTGTAGCTCCTCCGATCAGGTGAATTAGTAAGTGGCCTGCGGTAATGTTGGCTGTTAATCGTACGGCAAGAGCCACTGGTTGAATAAAAAGGCTAATGGTTTCAATGATAACTAGTATTGGGATTAGTGGGGTTGGTGTTCCTTGTGGCAAGAAGTGAGCGAGTGATGCTTTAGTTTTGCTGCGAAATCCTGTGATGACGGCTCCTGCTCACAGGGGGATGGCTATACCTAGGTTTATTGATAGTTGGGTGGTTGGTGTAAATGAGTGAGGGAGGAGACCTAGTAGATTTGTTGACCCGATGAATAAGATTAGGGACATTAATATTAGTGTTCATGTTTGTCCTTTAGTATTGTGAATAGCCATTATTTGTTTTGATACAAGTTGGAGTGCTCATTGTTGGAGGGAGATGAGGCGATTATTTACTAGTCGATTTGATGTCGGAAATAGTAGGCTGGGGAATAAGACGATGATGGTTACAAGGGGGAGGCCTAAGATTATTGGGGTAATGAAAGAGGCAAATAGGTTTTCGTTCATTTTATCTCTCAAGGGGTATTTTGTTTTGATACTTTTGTTGTAGTTGGTTCTGGGTTGTGATAAAGGTTGTGCTTCGAGATTTTTAGTTGAAAAATAATGAATAGAGTTAAGAACATTGATATAATTATAGTCAGCCATGTTGATGTGTCTAGTTGTGGCATTTCACCAAGGAGAGTTTGATGTTCTCGATCTTTAACTTAAAAGGTTAATGCTGGTATAGCTTCTTGGTGAATTTATAGTATTGATGCGGATCATTTTTCAAAGTATTTTAATGGGACTAGCTCAAGGACAATAGGCATAAAGCTATGGTTTGACCCGCAGATTTCTGAGCACTGGCCGTAATACAGGCCTGGTCGGGATGATATAAGAGTTGTTTGATTTAGGCGACCTGGGATTGCATCTGTTTTCAGTCCCAGGGAAGGTACAGCTCATGAGTGCAGTACGTCTTCAGAGGAGACTAGTATTCGAATTGTTATTTCTATGGGTAGTACGACTCGGTTATCAACTTCCAGTAGCCGCAATTCTCCAGGTTTTAGTTCTGGTGTTGGAATTATATAGGAGTCGAAGCTTAAATCTTCATAGTCTGTGTATTCATAGCTTCAGTACCACTGATGTCCTATAGTTTTCACTGTAAGGGATGGATTATTAATCTCATCCATTATATACAGGATTCGTAGAGATGGAAGGGCAATTATAATCAGGATGATGGCGGGTAAAATGGTTCAGATAGTTTCCACCTCTTGTGCGTCTATTGTACTGGTATGGGTTAGTTTTGTTGTTAGTATTAGTGAAATAACATAAAGTACTAATGAGCTAATTAAAAACACGATTATTAGTGTGTGATCATGAAAGTGTAATAACTCTTCTATAATTGGTGATGTTGCGTCTTGGAGGCCTAGTTGTATGGGGTACGCCATATGAGATGTACAGGGTTTTCACTTGTAATTTAACCTCGACAAGGTTATGTAATATTTTACTAACACCTCATAGGTTGAGAAAGACATAGTGGTTATGACGTTGGCTTGAAACCAATAATAGGGGGTTCGATTCCTTCCTTTCTTATTTTAGGTTGACGTATACGGGTTCTTCAAATGTGTGATATGGTGGGGGACATCCGTTTAATCATTCCAGGTTTGTTGTAGTTAAATCCACGGTAGATACTTCTCGTTTAGATGCAAATGCTTCTCAGATGATGAAAACTATTAATATTACAGCTGTTAGGGAGATAAATGAGCCTATTGATGAGATGGTGTTTCATATCGTATACGCGTCTGGATAATCGGAGTATCGTCGTGGCATGCCTGATAATCCTAAGAAGTGTTGTGGGAAAAAGGTCATGTTAACTCCTACAAATATAATTGCAAAGTGGATTTTGGCTCACGTGTCGTTAAGGGTGTAACCTGAAAACAGCGGGAATCAATGTACGAAACCCCCCATAATGGCAAATACGGCTCCTATTGATAGTACGTAGTGGAAATGTGCTACTACGTAATATGTATCATGGAGAACAATGTCTAGGGAGGAGTTAGCTAAAACAATTCCGGTTAAACCTCCCACTGTGAAAAGGAAAATGAACCCTAGGGCTCACATTATAGCTGGTGATCACTTAATATTGCCTCCATGAAGTGTTGCTAGTCAACTGAAGACTTTTACTCCAGTTGGGATAGCAATAATTATAGTGGCTGATGTGAAATAAGCTCGTGTATCGACGTCTATTCCGACTGTGAACATATGATGGGCCCATACAATAAATCCTAGGAATCCGATTGACATTATAGCTCAAACTATTCCCATGTATCCGAATGGTTCCTTTTTTCCTGAGTAGTAAGTTACGATATGAGAAATTATTCCGAATCCGGGTAAAATAAGAATATAGACTTCTGGGTGTCCAAAGAATCAGAACAGGTGTTGATACAAGATGGGGTCTCCTCCTCCTGCTGGGTCAAAGAAGGTTGTGTTTAAATTTCGGTCTGTTAACAGTATTGTGATGCCGGCTGCTAATACAGGAAGAGAGAGGAGTAGCAGTACGGCGGTAATCATTACGGATCACACGAATAAGGGGGTTTGGTATTGTGATATTGCAGGGGGTTTTATGTTGATAATTGTTGTGATGAAATTAATAGCTCCTAGAATTGAGGAAACACCTGCTAAGTGAAGGGAGAAAATGGTTAGGTCTACTGAGGCTCCTGCGTGGGCTAGGTTACCTGCTAAAGGGGGATATACAGTTCAGCCAGTTCCTGCTCCAGCTTCAACTATGGATGAGGCTAAGAGTAGGAGAAAGGAAGGAGGAAGAAGCCAGAAGCTTATATTATTTATTCGGGGAAATGCTATGTCAGGGGCTCCGATTATTAGAGGAACGAGCCAGTTGCCAAAACCTCCAATCATAATAGGTATTACTATAAAAAAGATTATTACAAATGCGTGTGCAGTCACAATAACGTTATAAATTTGGTCATCTCCGAGTAATGTTCCGGGTTGACCCAATTCGGCACGGATTAGCAAGCTTAGGGCTGTGCCTACTATGCCGGCTCAAGCACCGAATAATAGATAGAGGGTGCCGATGTCTTTGTGATTAGTTGAAAACAGTCAGCGGTTAATGAACATAGGTAAAATGGCTGAGTAAGGCATTAGACTGTAAATCTAAAAACAGAGGTTAAATTCCTCTTTTTACCAGGCTCTGTGGTGAATTTACACGTTGAATTGCAAATTCAGAAAAGCAGCTTTAATTCTGCCGGGGCTTCTCCCGCCTTTTTTTTCTCGCGGCGGGAGAAGTAGATTGAAGCCAGTTATAGTAGGGTGTTTAGCTGTTAACTAAAGTTTCGTGGGGGTGGAGCCCACCAGTCTAGTGAGGATTTAGCTTAATTAAAGTGATTGATTTGCGTTCAGTTGATGTAAGGTATAGTCTTGCAATCCTTATCAGGAGTTAAGTAAATAATACTTGCTTAGGGCTTTGAAGGCTCTTGGTCTATTTAACCTAAACTCCTATTCTAGGATTAGTAGTATTGGGGTCAGTGGTAATATTATAGTGGATAGAACAATTATTGTTGGCAGGAGGGTTATTCGTTTTGTGGTTGAGAATTGTCATTTTATTTTTATATTGTTTGTGGAGGGGAATATTGTTAGTGCGGTGGTGTATGCAAGTCGTATATAGAAATACAGGTTTAGTAATGCTGTAATTGCTATGAGGGTTGGTAGGATAACGCTATCGTTTTTTGTTATTTCTTGAATGATCATTCACTTTGGAATAAATCCTGATAGGGGAGGGAGACCTCCTATTGATAGGAGGGTCACTAGAACTAGGACTGTTATAACGGGTGTTTTGTTTCATGTATGTGCTAGTGATAGGGTGGTGGTAGTTGAGTTGGCTATGAATAGTATAAATATGGTGGAAGTTATAATAATATAGATAGTTAGGTTTAGTAGTGTTATAGTGGGGTTGTAGAGGAGTACTGCTGTTATTCATCCTATGTGAGCGATTGATGAGTAGGCTATAATCTTTCGGAGTTGTGTTTGGTTAAGTCCTCCTCAGCCTCCGATTATAATTGATAGTATTGATAGAGTTAGGATTAAGTCGAGGTTAATTGATGGTGAAATTTGGTAAAGTACAGATATGGGTGCTAGTTTTTGTCATGTGAGTAAAATTAGGCCGGAGGATAGGGGGATGCCTTGTGTTACTTCTGGAACTCAGAAGTGAAATGGGGCTATTCCTAGTTTTATGGCGAGGGCTATTGTTATAATTATTGAGGCTACTGGGTTAAATAGTTTTATTACAGTTCATTGGCCTGAAAATATTAGATTAATAACAATGGCTATCATTAATAGTATTGAGGCTGTTGATTGGGTTAAGAAATATTTGGTTGATGCTTCTGTGGCTCGTGGGGTGTGGGTTTTTATTATAATGGGGATGATAGCGAGCATGTTTATTTCAAATCCGATTCAGATGAATAGTCAGTGGGAGCTAATTATAACAATAATGGTTCCTAATATAATGGTTAATAAAATAATAATGAAGATGATTGGGTTTATTAGTATGGGAAGGATATAAACCAACATTTTCGGGGTATGGGCCCGATAGCTTAATTAGCTGACCTTACTATTAGAGTTTGGTGTACTTGGTAGCACGAAGAATTTTGGGTTCTTAGGGGTAGGTTCAATTCCTATAGTTCTAGAAATAAGAGGATTTAAACCTCTATTATTTACTCTATCAAAGTAACTCTTTTGTCAGACATATTTCTTATGTTTGTGGGGGGATGCTTGCCAGGAGAATAGGTATTGACACATGTCATATGCATAGGGCTAGTGTTAGGGGTAAGAAATTTTTTCATAGTAGATGTATTAGTTGGTCATAGCGGAATCGGGGGTAGGAAGCTCGGATTCATAAGAAAGAAATTGTTAGTAGTAGGGATTTAATAGTAAAGTTGATTGTGTATAGTTCTGGTATATATGGGTTGTGGAAGGCTCCCAGGAACAGGGTTGTTGTGAAGATGTTTATTATGATAATGTTTGCGTATTCTGCTATGAAGAATAGGGCGAATGGTCCTGCTGCGTATTCCACGTTAAAGCCGGATACCAGTTCTGATTCTCCTTCGGTAAGGTCAAAGGGAGCTCGGTTTGTTTCTGCTAATGTTGAGATAAATCATATCATTGCTAAGGGTCATGCAGGGAAAATTAATCACACCTGCTCTTGTGTAATGATTAATGTTGATAGGGTGAATGATCCATTTATTAGAAGTACTGATAGCAGGATGATTGCGAGTGTTACTTCATATGAGATCGTTTGTGCTACTGCCCGTAGGGCCCCAATTAGTGCGTATTTTGAGTTGGAAGCTCATCCTGATCAGAGGATGGAATATACGGCTAGGCTTGACATAGCTAGTATAAATAGGACTCCTAGGTTTATGTTGACTAGGGGATAGGGTATGGGTAGAGGAATTCATATGGTCAGGGCCAGGCCTAGGGCTAAGATAGGTGCTAGGATAAATATTGATGTTGAGGATGTGGCGGGGCGTAGTGGTTCTTTGATGAAGAGTTTGATTGCGTCGGCGATAGGTTGGAGCAGGCCGTATGGGCCTACAACATTGGGGCCTTTCCGGAATTGTATATAGCCTAAGACTTTTCGTTCTACTAGTGTAAGGAATGCTACAGCTAGTAAAATAGGGATGATGAATATTAAAATGTTAATTATAAACATTTTGTTAAGGAGAGGATTTGAATCTCTGGGTATAAAAGTTTAAGTTTTATGCAATTACCGGGCTCTGCCACCTTAACTAAGCCCTGTGTCTAGGGCAGGGTTTTTGTGTTGTTAATTGAGATGGGGTCATTAATTATTTTAAGGCGCTTATTTTAAGTTGGCCTTACTTCTCTTGTCCTTTCGTACTGGGAGAAATACACAATAGATAGAAACCGACCTGGATTGCTCCGGTCTGAACTCAGATCACGTAGGATTTTAATCGTTGAACAAACGAACCTTTGATAGCGGCTGCACCATCTGGGTATCCTGATCCAACATCGAGGTCGTAAACCCTATTGTCGATATGGACTCTTGAATAGGATTGCGCTGTTATCCCTAGGGTAACTTGTTCCGTTGATCAAGCTTTTTGGATCAATAAGCGATTGAGTGAGTTGACTTGTAGGTCTAGTCTTTAAAATCGTTCGGAGGATTTTTTGTTCTCCGAGGTCACCCCAACCGAAACTGCCAATTCATAAGAAAGCATTGCTATTCCCAGAGTGATTTATTGTGTTTTCTTTGAGTTGGTTAGTTAAAGCTCCATAGGGTCTTCTCGTCTTATTAATTTATTCCCGCCTCTTCACGGGGAGGTCAATTTCACTGATTGGAAGTAAGAGACAGTAAAACCCTCGTGTGGCCATTCATACAAGTCCTTATTTAGAGAACAAATGATTATGCTACCTTTGCACGGTCAGGATACCGCGGCCGTTGAACGATTGTCACTGGGCAGGCAGTGCCTCCAATACTGGGGATGCTGGAGGTGATGTTTTTGGTAAACAGGCGGGGTTTGTGTTTGCCGAGTTCCTTTTACTTCTTTTAATCTTTCCTTAAGTGCATTCCTGTGTTGGATTAACAGTGTGATTAATAAATTGTTAATTGTTGGGTTATTTTTATTAACTGTTAATAGTCAGGGTAGTATCAGCTACTGACTTAAACTTATGCAGGGAGAAAATGTTCCTTGTTACTCATGTTAACATTATTGCTTCTATTTTGTAATAGATTAGTCCAGTATTAGGGTTAGGAGTTAGTTGCTTGCTTTTGGGATTTTTGTCAGTTTTATTGTTGAGCTTTAACGCTTTCTTAATTGGTGGCTGCTTTTAGGCCTACTATGGTATTTTTAGGTCTTACTCTCTATTTAAGGTTGTATCCTTTGTCTAAAAGGCTGTACCTTTTTAGATTAACTTTTAAAGATACAGTGGGATTTGTTTGAATTTTTGGTATCTTTAAAGCTGAACTGAGATTCATTTTCTGGACAACCAGCTATCACCAGGCTCGTTAGGCATGTCACCTCTACTCATAAATCTTCTCACTATTTTGCCACATAGATGAGTTGGTTCTTAATAAACTGTTCATGAGTAGCTCGTCTGGTTTCGGGTTACTTAGCTAAAATTCGTTTTGTTAAGTTCTGTGCTAGTTAGCTCATTATGCAAAAGGTACAAGGGGTAATCTTTGCTTTTTTATACTTTGATTTTTTTCTTTCATCGTTCCCTTACGGTACTTTCTCTATAGCGCCAGTCTTAAAATTTCTATCTCCTATACTTTAAGTCAAGGGGTAAATGTTTTGTTTTATTTTATTTTAGATAGGGTTGTTTTTGGGCTAGATTTGGTTCAAGATATTCATGGTGTGTAAAATCTTCTAGGTGTAAACTAGATGCTTTGTTTAAGCTATATCTTGATTTATCCAAGCACACTTTCCAGTATGCTTACCTTGTTACGACTTATCTCCTCTTTCATGGTTAATGTGTGTAAATAAATTTTTGGGGCATTAGTGTTTGTTTGAGGAGGGTGACGGGCGGTGTGTGCGTGCTTCATGGCCTGGTTCAACTAAGCACTCTATTCTTAGTTTACTACTAAATCCTCCTTTGGCTATAAATTTCATAATAGCTTTCGTGTGTAGATTTTCTTGATTTAAGAAAATGTAGCCCATTTCTTCCCATTTCATAGGTTACACCTTGACCTAACTTTTTTATGTACTATGATTGCGCTTACTTTTGTTCCTTTTTTAGGGTTTGCTGAAGATGGCGGTATATAGACTGTATTAGCAAGAATTGGTGAGGTTTATCGGGGTTTATCGATTATAGAACAGGCTCCTCTAGAGGGGTATGAAGCACCGCCAAGTCCTTTGAGTTTTAAGCTATTGCTAGTAGTACTCTGGCGAATAATTTTGTTTATATAATTATCTGTGTTTAGGGCTAAGCATAGTGGGGTATCTAATCCCAGTTTGGGTCTTAGCTATGGTGTGTCAGCTGTTGTAGAGTCACTTTCGTTATTTATTTTACAATAATTATGGCTTTTTACGGCTTAATTAAAATTTAACTCTATTTGGTGTGGTGCTTAAACACGTTTTACGCCGTATTCCTGTTAGCTTGGGTTAATCGTATGGCCGCGGTGGCTGGCACGAAATTTACCAACCCTAATTAACATAACTTAGTCAAACTTTCGTTTATGGCTTAATTTCTATCACTGCTGTATCCCGTGGGGGTGTGGTTAAGCAAGGTGTCGTGAGCTACGAGTGTGCGCTTGATACCAGCTCCTCTTAGTCTTGTTGGCCTGGAGGGCATTCTCACTGGAATGTGGATACTTGCATGTGTAAGTTTGTTAAAAGACAACAGGAAGGCCAGGACCAAACCTATATGTTTATGGAGTTGGTGGACTCATCTAGGCATTTTCAGCGCCTTGCTTTAGCTTTAAGCTACATGAAC